TTCATACTCAGGAGTATAATAAGTCAATTTGTAATCTTTAACACCAGCTTTAAATCCAACACTTGTTTTAGTCTCTGTTTGTGGTGACATGAGTCCCTCCCTACAACTTTAATTAAAAATTTGTACAACAAAGCAACAAGGTCTACTCGACATAAAATAGGCCTTAACCCTTTTTTTTACAGGAATCTTTCGTCAAATTCGCACCTAATATTATCAACTAATCAAAATGGTTCGTTATTAGACCATGTAATGTATTTGATTCGACAAATACATCATTATTGTATACTCTTTCATATATATGGCGCAACCCAGCCATTGTTTTTCAAGTTTCGAATTTCTTACATCCATTTGAATTGAAAGAACTAAAAAATTAGAAATTAAATCTTGAGAGCGATACATGGTGTATATGTATATCCTAGATGCGGAAAAAGAAAGAATAGGCTCAGCATAAATTAATATACTAAAAAAGAACTAAGTTCCAGGGCTAATGAATCATAAATTAAAAATAGTTTAGAGTTCGGGTTCCATTTCTGTAGAAAATAAATAGAGTCAAGGATTGTCTGTACTAATAGACAAAAAAAGGACTTTCTCCCAATTTTTGTTCATCATCCATTTAAGATTTTGTAAATAGGTTGATTGAACTTGAAATTGAATAGAAATAGATAGACTAAATAAATAAAAAATTGAATTGGATTCGTTTGGGTGGTATCAACAAAATGGATTGCGAACTCCTATTTCTGATTTAATTAATCGATCAACTTGCTACCGGACATCTTTTTTTTTTGATAATTTCCATTTTCGCAAACAATTTCGATACTTTAAACTATATATTATGATAATAAATCCTATTACTTCTGGTTCTGGTGTTTCCACACTAGAAAAAAAAAACCTGGGGCGTATCGCTCAAATTATTGGCCCCGTACTGGACGTAGCTTTTCCTCCAGGTAAAATGCCTAATATTTACAACGCTCTAGTAGTTAAGGGTCGAGATACTGCCGGCCAACCTATTAATGTGACTTGTGAGGTACAACAATTACTAGGAAATAATCGAGTTAGGGCTGTAGCTATGAGTGCTACAGATGGTCTAACGCGAGGAATGGAAGTTATTGATACAGGAGCTCCTCTAAGCGTTCCAGTCGGTGGAGCGACTCTTGGACGCATTTTTAACGTACTGGGAGAGCCCGTTGATAATTTAGGGCCCGTAGATACTCGCACAACATCCCCTATTCATAGATCTGCGCCCGCCTTTACGCAGTTAGATACAAAATTATCTATTTTTGAAACAGGAATTAAAGTGGTAGATCTTTTAGCCCCTTATCGCCGTGGAGGAAAAATAGGACTTTTTGGTGGAGCTGGGGTGGGTAAAACAGTACTCATTATGGAATTGATCAACAATATTGCAAAAGCTCATGGGGGCGTATCCGTATTTGGCGGAGTAGGTGAACGTACTCGTGAAGGAAATGATCTTTACATGGAAATGAAAGAATCCGGAGTTATCAATGAACAAAATATTGCAGAATCAAAAGTGGCTCTAGTCTACGGCCAAATGAATGAACCACCAGGAGCACGTATGAGGGTTGGGTTGACTGCCCTAACTATGGCGGAATATTTCCGAGATGTTAATGAACAAGACGTACTTCTATTTATCGACAATATTTTTCGTTTTGTTCAAGCAGGATCTGAAGTATCTGCCTTATTGGGTCGAATGCCTTCCGCTGTAGGCTATCAACCAACTCTAAGTACTGAAATGGGTTCTTTACAGGAAAGAATTACTTCTACAAAAGAAGGGTCCATAACTTCGATTCAAGCAGTTTATGTACCTGCAGACGATTTGACCGATCCCGCTCCTGCTACGACATTTGCACATTTAGACGCTACTACTGTACTATCAAGAGGATTAGCTGCCAAAGGGATCTATCCAGCAGTGGATCCATTAGATTCAACATCAACCATGCTCCAACCTCGGATCGTTGGCGAAGAACATTATGAAATTGCGCAAAGAGTTAAGGAAACCTTACAACGTTACAAAGAACTTCAAGACATTATAGCTATCCTTGGGTTGGATGAATTATCCGAAGAAGACCGGTTAACCGTAGCAAGAGCGCGAAAAATTGAGCGTTTCTTATCACAACCGTTTTTCGTAGCAGAAGTATTTACAGGCTCTCCAGGAAAATATGTTGGTCTAGCAGAAACAATTAGAGGATTTCAATTGATTCTTTCCGGAGAATTAGATGGTCTTCCTGAGCAGGCCTTTTATTTGGTAGGTAACATCGACGAAGCTACCGCGAAAGCTATGAACTTAGAAATGGAGAGCAAATTGAAGAAATGACCTTAAATCTTTGTGTACTGACTCCTAATCGAATTGTTTGGAATTCAGAAGTAAAAGAAATCATTTTATCTACTAATAGTGGTCAAATCGGCGTATTACCAAACCACGCCCCTATTGCCACAGCTGTAGATATAGGGATTTTGAGAATACGCCTTAACGGCCAATGGTTAA